TTCAGGACATCTCTCTTTCAAGGAGGCAGCGGGGATTCGACTTCCCCTGGGGGTAGGGTAATACGAAAGGAAGTTGATTATGGATTACCAATAAGCCTAAAATGGATTCTTCCTGGGTCGATGCCCGAGTGGTTAATGGGGACGGACTGTAAATTCGTTGGCAATATGTCTACGCTGGTTCAAATCCAGCTCGGCCCAATAATGCCCAAGAATTCGCCAATCTACCATGAGATGGTATAACCCCCTTGTCCTTGAGAAATACCTGATACAGAGGAATATAAAATAATTTAAATTTATGCTAGATCCCTTATTTCCCTGGGATTGTAGTTCAATTGGTTAGAGCACCGCCCTGTCAAGGCGGAAGCTGCGGGTTCGAGCCCCGTCAGTCCCGAAGGATCCAATAAATACATCAATTCATCTCTCCCTTTTCTGTGAAAGGGAGGACAGGGAGCAGAATTTCATTCCCAAGAGGAGATCCTTGTTTTTTTTTTCCTTCCTATTTTTCTATTTTTTTAGGGGTCCCATCGAAGAAAGAACAAAGCCTAAAAAAAATAGTGAATTTGATGGAATATTAGATCTTTTATACCGGGAATCATCTTTATCACATTTCTTTGTCTTCCAAGAAAATTAGATTATTAAAAAAAAACAGAGCTTAGAACTTAACTCCTTTCTTTTTCCATTTCGCTTCTATTGTTTGTTTGGGTTTGTGACTAATGGAAATGAAAGGGTGGTCACATGATACTTCATCAGATGATTGTACAAGGAAAACCTAAGGTAGGTTATAGAAAAGAAAGAAGAAAAAATAATAATAAATCAAGGAATTTTTGATTGGTTCAGGAATCCCATTTTGGATTCGGTATGGATAAAAGATCTTCCTATGTTATACTATTCAATTCTCGACGACGAATTCATTTGATAGCGCAGATATTGTTATTCATGATATTGATCCGATTCAAGATCATCGAGAAGTAATTCATTCATTGAATTTACAGGCGAAAGATTTATTATCTCTATGGGATTAAATCCCGAGTTATTGTGAAGTAAAAAAAAGATGAGATTATGGAAGTAAATATTCTTGCATTTATTGCTACTGCACTGTTCATTCTAGTTCCTACTGCTTTTCTACTTATCATTTACGTAAAAACAGTTAGTCAAAATGATTAATTAATTTGAATGAAACTTGATTTCTGAGTTCTTATCAATGATTGAAGAAATAAAACGAAAGGGATTCCAATTTCGCGTCTTAAATGAAATGAGCGGACTATAATCGGCTCTATGAGATCCGATAGTATGGTAAGAAAGAAAGAGATGAAATCTTTCTTTCTACCATACTATCTATTAGTGTTATTGTAGTGTATAAAGTTGTAAAGTTGTACTTTACAATAAAGAGAAAGGCTTAATATAGATCAATCTCCAATATTATCTTCATATATGTAGATATAAATTTCATATATGGAATGGACATAGCATCAAATTCGATTTCTTTGATACATCTATTTGTTCTGATCACTCTGAAATAATCGTCTTACTCTTAGAGTTCTAATTCCTAGATTTTTTATTATTTCCATCCAATATGAATTTCGGGATCTATCGAAAGAATCAAGAAAAAGCATTATGGGCATATCTTAAGAAAAACACGTAGTAATCTGTTTTTTTAGCATTTCGAAGAAATAATTGATTGAGCCATTGACAGGAGTTCTATGGGCACTTCTTCAGATTTCGAAAAGAAATAAAATAAATAGTAAACCTCGCCGATTTTAACGCTTGAACCATGATATGAAATGGGTTGATAAAGTATCAAAAATTCCAAAAATCTAATAAAACAAGCGGTAAGTGCGCAATAAATATGTGACTCGCCCAAGTCAAGATCTTATTATGCATAGTATCTTGTTAGCCAACCACTATGCTATGTCTATATTGTTTTCTTTCTCATAGAAAGTGGGTATACATTTACCAAAACGACTTCCTCTTTGAACAGTAAAGAGGGAAAGAAAAAAATCAAATCAAAAAATAAAAAAGGGGTCGGGTCTTCCTCAGTATCCATCTATAATTCTGGTAAAAGCCCGTTAGAAAATTTCAGAAGAATTAGGTTGGAATGAATTTCTTATCATCTGTATCCCTTTCCTTTCGAAATACAAACATGGGAATCATTGAAATATCTCTTTGATTGAAAGAGTATTAGTCATATCATACATTACTCTACTAGAATCCAATGGAATTTGGAAATGAAGATATTTTTATTTGAAAAAGTTCAAAACGCGTTGCAAAACGATCTATAAAATAATTGATACAGTTTGATTCCTCAACTTTATTAGTAGTAACTCTAGAGTCCACTTCTTCCCCATACTACAAGTGAAAGGGAAAATGTAAAGACTACCATTAAAGCAGCCCAAGCGAGACTTACTATATCCATGTGAATTATGTCCCCTATCTCTATGACGGAATTGTTCCATTATTGCTCACTAATAATAGTGGAATCAATGGTGCAGAGTCAAAAAGG